GTTCCAGAAGATGTTAATGGTAAGCAAGAAGATTGTTTACGAAGAAACAACAAGAAAAATTCATATTCTGATACATAAGAGTTATATAGGAATCGAAATAGTCTTTTATTTTCTTTTTTCAAAAGAAAAATCGATTTCATTGAAGTAATAAGACTATTCCAATTCGAATAGTAGTTGAGAAAGAATCGCAATAAATGCAAAGATGGAACATCTTTGATCCGGTATTGAAGGAGTTGAACCAAGATTTCAAAATGGATAGGATAGGGTATTTCTATATGTGATAGATAATGTAAATGCAAAAATTTGTCTTCTAAAAAGGGAAATATTGAATGAATAGATCGTAAATTCTGAAACTTTGGTGTTTCTTTTTCTTTCGGACAAGATAATTCTCGTAGCGAGAATGGGATTTCTACAACGATCGCAAACCCCTCAGATAGAATCTGAGAATAAAACTCAGAATAAAAAAAATTGTTGTAATCCAACAATCGATCTTGGTTAGGATGATTAACCGAGTTAATCCAAAAATTCTGCTGATACATTCGAATAATTAAACGTTTCACAAGTAGTGAACTAAATTTCTTGTTATTACAACTAACAATTTCCACAGGTTCGGAACCTTTTAATCCATAATCATGGGCAAATGCATAAATATACTCCTGAAAGAGAAGTGGGTAAACGAAGTATTGTTGACGAGATTTCTGTTTTTCTGAATACCCTTCCAATTTTTCCATTTGTATTTCTACTTGAATCAGAAAGAAGAAGCATTTCTCGGTTTCTCAAATGATGATACATAGTGCAATATGGTCAAAACAGGGTGTTGCATTTTTTAATACAAACCCTGGAAAGAAAAGGAATCTAATCCACAGATCTTTTCCTTTTCTATCCAATTAGTTTATGTTTGTTCTAATTACAAAAGAGAACAAATCTTTTATTTTTGCAGGCCAATCGCTCTTTTGACTTTGGAATCCAGTCTCTTTATCAATATACTGCTTCTTTTACACATTCAATCCATAACATCTCTTTTCAATCTATAATCAAGAATAATTAGGATTTCTAAAAAAAAAAAAAAAGAAAAAATAAAGGGTCCGTTCATAGGAAAACCCAACCTTTCCCCGCATCAGGCACTAATCTATTTTTAACGTCTAATTAGATCGGGGAATCATTTCAATTAAGAAGTTAAGCTCGTTGCTTTTTATTTTACCAGAATTGGAGCCAGGCTCTATCCATTTATTCACTAGACCCAGAAAATCGGAATTTTGTATTCCATTCCAAAAATCAAAAATAAGAAATTGATTTTATTACGACATGCTATTTTTTCCATTCATTACCCTTGAGGATCAGTCGTGGTCTTCTAGACTCTACCAAGAGTCTGGACGAATTTGTTGCTTCATCCAAATGTGTAAAAGATCATAGTCGCACTTAAAAGCCGAGTACTCTACCATTGAGTTAGCAACCCAGATAAAATAGGATCTTAGATACGATCGAAACCCAAAAATCAATGGAATTACACCGCACGCTCCTGTCAAAACATTGAACTAGCAAAACATTAAAAGAAAGATTTTATCGCCCATTAAAAACACTCAAATGCCAAAATGAACAGGTCCGGCTAAATTTCACTAAGGTTAAAAAAGGAGCGGCCCCAATCACGATAGCAAAATTGTCATTTTTTTAGCAATTTGGATTTCTTTATATAAAGAAATCTTGTATGAGAGTACATGCAAGAGGGACAACCCTATCATTTGAGCGAAGTGTAGACAGAAAAACCTAATATGGAGTGAGGATAAAGAGACCTATCTATCTACAAATTCTATTTGTTCAATAGACCTTTGTCAATGGAAATACAATGGTAAGAAAACAAATTAGATAGAAAAAGTAAATAAAATAAGGGCTTATGTTGGATTGGCACGACATAAATCCAGTCAAAAATAGGACTAAGAAAGAGGCAAATTGTGTCTAAATAATTAGACAACGAGGGATACTAGTGATCCTCTCCTACTTTTTTATTCATTTAGTTCTTCAATTAACTCAAAGTTCCTTCTTTTTCTTTAAAGAATTCTGCCTTCCTTAAAATATCATAAACAGTTCTTGTAGGTTGAGCACCCTTTTCAAGGAAATAGAGAATAGCTGGAACATTTAAACAAGTTTGATTCTTTATCGGATCATAAAAACCTACTTTTCGAAGATCTCTTCCTTCTCTTCGAGATCGAACATCAATTGCAACGATTCGATAGACAGCTTATTGGGATAGATGTAGCTAAACAATGCCCCCCCTAGAAACGTATAGGAGGTTTTCTCCTCATACGGCTCGAGAAAAAGATTTGAATTTCTGTCTATAATACAAGTAGATAGAAATTCAACTATGACTTGCATTAATTTCCTTACAGAAAAAACAAATTGCATTTATACTCATGACTCAAGTTGGTTAATTTTGACTGACAGACTTAAAAGGAAAAATCCTTCCAAATTTTTTGAGTCGTCTCTAAACTCTTTTCTTTGTCTCATCTCGAACGAATTGACTTTTATTCCTTATTCTGATCCAATTCTATTGTTGAGACAATTGAAAATCGCGTTTACTTGTTCCGGAATTCTTTATCTTTGATTTGTGAAATCCTTGGGTTTAGACATTACTTCGGGAATTCCTATTCTTTTTTCTTTCAAAAGAGTAGCAACATACCCTTTTTTTCTTATTTCCTTCGATAAAGCATTTCCCTCTTCTATAGAAATCGAATATGGGCGATTGATTCTGATAGACTTTTAATTGAAAGAGTTTTTCCAATCTTCCAAAATTGGACTTTCTTCTTATTTTAACCTTTCAATTTCTATATTAAGGATAGACTTACAAAGTTGGCCTAATTTATTAGTTTTCACTAACCCTAGATTCTTTCCCTTGATAAAAAATCAATTCTGTCCTCTCGAGCTCCATCGTGTACTATTTACTTACAAACAACCCAGCGCAAATTTGGTTCGGGACGAATAGAACAGACTATGTCGAGCCAAGAGCATTTTCATTACTATGGAAAATGATGGATAACAAAATCCACAATCGATCATGTCCTTCAAGTCGCACGTTGCTTTCTACCACATCGTTTTAAACGAAGTTTTACCATAACAAACATTCCTCTAATTTCATTACAAAGTGGTATAGGGAATTGATCCAATATGGATGGGATCATGAATAGTCATTGGTTTAGTTTAGTTTTTTGTATACTAATTCAAACTTGCTATCTATGGAGAAATATGGATAAAAGAAATAAGTATTTATCGGGGAAGACTCCGCAAAGATCCAATTTATTTAAACCCATATTCTATCATATGAAGGAAACATAGTTCGAAAAAGACGAATAAACAAGTTTGCTTAAGACTTCTTTTTTATTGAATTTCCATCCTCAACAGAGGACTCGAGATGGTCAATCCTGAAATGAGAAGCGAAGGATCGACTCTTCTCCAACAAATAAACTATCAACCTCAAAAAAAAGTTTAATTAATTTAATTACTATTAATTTAATTACTATATTAGAATTAGATTAGCAATATATTTTTCCATAACAAAAACTATTAACTAAATAAACTATTCCAATGAAAAGATTGAAAGTTTTTTGGTAGTTATAGAATTCTCGTACTTCTTCGACTCGAAGACCAAAAGAGGGAAAAAAATGAAGTAAAAAAAAACACATTTCGTGTAAAGTCAAATTAAGGCCTTTGCTTTTACTTATAGCATTCTTTCTTTTACCTAAAAGAAGCAACTCCAAATCAAAAATCAGGAGAAGTATGATTTTTTGAATCCATTCTATCCAACGAACAGTTCTTACCTTATCCTTACCAGAATGGATCATTCTGGATATTTAAAGAATCGCAGATCGAGATGGTTTTCGCTTAACCAAAGAGGGGCCCTTTTTACTTTTACTAATAATATAATACAACAAAAATCTATCTCTATCATAAAGGGATAGGTCTCATTTTTTATACAGTGTTTTACGTCAAGTTGAAAAATTTTTCAATTAATTCGAAAGCCGAGTAGACAGAATATATGAATTTCTCTCTAATCCTCACATTCCATTGATTTAGAAATGGATATTTGCAAATCAGATAATATCTAAAATACAAAAATGGAGTTCCTATCCATAGAATAGAAACCCTTTTTCTTTTTTCGCAAGCCGATCTTGGTCAAAAGTTTTAAGACCTGTGCTGAAACTAAAAACTTCCTATTCTTTAATCTGGCCATGAAATATAGAATTAGGATACCCCCTTTATTTTCTTTTTATTTACTTACTTTAGTTCTTTAGTTCGGGAAAAAGAAATAGGGGGTCCTTCTTTTCTTTCACATTAGATGTCAAATGTATCATGTAAGAATTCCCCCTTCATGGATATGGAGCATAAAGTTTATCTAAGAAGTTCGAATTTCAAAACACATATGAGTAATGAGTAGTAGTAGGGGCATATCCTGAATGTGACTGATAGACCCAATTTTTCATGAAAATAAAGATATTCAATTTGACTGGACTTGACACTTGATTATGTTTTCTGAGAAAGAAAAACAATGCTTAGAAATGCATCTAATCTAAGAGTTCATAAGAGATAATTATTCTCTTTAATAAACTTTCTTTTGTCTCGTGTGGGGTACAATATGATTTCATCTTTCGTTTCATCAGAAAAAATCTGGGACGGAAGGATTCGAACCTCCGAGTAACGGGACCAAAACCCGCTGCCTTACCACTTGGCCACGCCCCATTTCTGGTTTTATGCGACACTAATAAACACTATTATGTTTATTTGTTATTCGTCAATCCCACTTCAATTACATAAAAAATGAGGGATACTCTCTTGCTAGGATTCTAGACATGCGGATAATATAGAATCCAAAAAATGCATTGATCATTACATGGAATTCTATTAAGATATTATATGAAAGTCGAATTTCTTCCATTCTCATTTGAGAGTGCGAATACAAGGAGGTATTTTGCTTTTGGGAAAGTCCGAAGAAAAAAGGATTTTGAACCCGCCTTTTCTTTTTTCCCTTAGAAAAATAACTCAATCAAAATCCAATTATCTACTCTACAAGAACGAAATGCTTGTTATGCCTAATATACTTAGTTTAACCTGTATCTGTTTTAATTCTGTTCTTTATCCGACTAGTTTTTTCTTCGCCAAATTGCCCGAAGCTTATGCCATTTTCAACCCAATCGTGGATTTTATGCCTGTCATACCTATACTCTTTTTTCTATTAGCCTTTGTTTGGCAAGCTGCTGTAAGTTTTCGATGAAATCTTTACTACTCTGTTCTGTCTGCCAAATTGAATGATGTATTCATTCCAAAAAAATTCTAAAAATGAATAAAAGCCGAGAAGTCTTATATTATGAACCTTCGATTCTCAAATTCTAATTCTTCTACATTGAATGTATAGCTGCAGCAATAAATTGGGATCCGCCTTTCTACCCCACCCCCTGCACCTACGTTGAGCAGGTACCTTTAGGTACCCACACAATACCTAACCTAATTTTTGATATTGATAAGAGTGCTTATTATAAAACAATTCTTGCAATTTTTTGCAAGAATTGATTTTTGCATTTTTAGGTGTAAAAATAAACAAAACCCATCCTAGTGGATCTGTGTGGTAAGGAAAAACGGGTAATCTATTCCTTAAAAAAAAAAATCTTGGAGATTATGTAATGCTTACTCTCAAACTTTTTGTTTATACAGTAGTGATATTCTTTGTTTCCCTCTTTATCTTTGGATTCTTATCTAATGACCCAGGACGTAATCCTGGGCGTGAGGAGTAAAAATCCAAATTTTTTTGGAATTTTTTCTTACAAATTGGATTTTTTTCGTACATTTATCTATGAGAAAATCCGGGGGTCAGAATTCCTTCCAATTCGAAAGTCCCAAATGATCCGAGGGGGCGGAAAGAGAGGGATTCGAACCCTCGGTACAAAAAAATTGTACAACGGATTAGCAATCCGCCGCTTTAGTCCACTCAGCCATCTCTCCCCGTTCCAAATCGAAAGGTTTCCGTGATATGACAGAGGCAAGAAATAACGATTGCAAAAAATCCTTCCTTTTTCTTTCAAAAGTCCATAAAAATTCTATTGCCAATTCCATTTTAATTATATTCTTTTTTCTTAATGTTAATAAAAAAAAGAAGAAAATTCTTGTTTTTTCTTTCTAAAATTCGATATTGGCTGAGAAACAATCAGATAGATTTTCTCTTCAGCGGGCATTTTCATATAGGACTTGTTATAATAAAACAAGCAGGTTATATAAAAAATAAAAAACTCTTTTTTCGATTATTTATAAACAAAACAAAAAGGGTTCTTATCAAACCCACCATAAAATTGGAAAGAAAGATAAAGTAAGTAGACCTGACTCCTTGAATGATGCCTCTATCCACTATTCTGATATATAAATTCGATGTAGATGAAATTGTATAAGCGGATTTTTTGTATTTCCTTAGACTTAGACCGCGCAAGGCAAGAATTTTTCGCTATTTACGATTTCATATTCTTGTTACTAGATGTTCTATAGGAATAAGAAGAAATCGCAACTCCTTTCCGCTACACATAAAAATTGATTTCGAAAGTCAATTTTTTTTTTCCACCCATGCAATAGAGAGCGAGTGGGAAAAGAGGGGTTACTTTTATTTTCATTTTTCCTTAAAAGATAGGCTTTGAAATAGGAGTCATGGAATAATGCTGAATTCAAATGTTTATTTCTATAGTATAAGAAAAACTAATCGAATCAAATTCATGGATTTACCACGACCTCGGTTGTGACCCCATAGATAAAAATGAAAAATTTCTATCTTCGAGACCTTTGAAAAAGGGCATTGAACGAGAAAGAAATCGTCCACAGATAATCAAACTATCGTATGCCTTGGAAGTGATATGAGGTGCTCGGAAATGGTTGAAGTAATTGAATAGGAGGATCACTATGACTATAGCCCTTGGTAGAGTTACTAAAGAAGAAAATGATCTATTTGATATTATGGACGACTGGTTACGAAGGGACCGTTTCGTTTTTGTAGGATGGTCCGGCCTATTGCTCTTTCCTTGTGCTTATTTCGCTTTAGGGGGTTGGTTTACAGGGACAACTTTTGTAACTTCTTGGTATACCCATGGATTGGCTAGTTCCTATTTGGAAGGTTGTAATTTCTTAACCGCGGCAGTTTCCACCCCTGCCAATAGTTTAGCACACTCTTTGTTGCTACTATGGGGCCCGGAAGCGCAAGGGGATTTTACTCGTTGGTGTCAATTAGGCGGTCTGTGGACTTTTGTCGCTCTCCATGGGGCTTTTGCACTAATAGGTTTCATGTTACGTCAATTTGAACTTGCTCGGTCTGTTCAATTGCGGCCTTATAATGCAATTTCATTCTCTGCTCCAATCGCTGTTTTTGTTTCCGTATTCCTTATTTATCCACTGGGGCAATCTGGTTGGTTCTTTGCGCCGAGTTTTGGCGTAGCAGCGATATTTCGATTCATCCTCTTTTTCCAAGGATTTCATAATTGG